ATTTGACCCTTCACCCATTCCAATATAAAGGATTAGTCAATCAAATAATAGATAGTAAATGGGTCGGTTTGAAAATAAATGAATTGCTAGTTGTAGAATATTATTCTCGTCAGACTTAAACCTAATTAAAATAAAAATAGGGGTTCGGACAATATTTTTTTTTCTGTACTGCAGAAATTAGGAATAAAGAATCTATATCAAAATCAAAGAAAGGTCTAACTTAACTGTTGGAATAACGGTATCCATTGTTATTTGCTTTGATACATTGCTGTCAATAAGATTGGTGAATTAGGTGAAAGATACGGAAAGAGAGGGATTCGAACCCTCGGTAAACAAAAGCCTACATAGCAGTTCCAATGCTACGCCTTGAACCACTCGGCCATCTCTCCTACATAATGATTATGGCCCAGAAACCGAGTGAATAGTGAGTCATTCATATTAGATTTTTGGATAGGTACGTACAATCAATTCTAAATATAAAAAAATTTATCAAACTTTTCATCAAAGAAAAATCCTTCCGGGGATAAAGATCAATTTTTTTTTGTGAAAAACTGTTAAAAACTGTTAAAAAAAAGATATATATCTATTCATTTCATTTTTGTGAAGATGGCGCTCCCATTTTTTTCCAATAGTTATTCTTTATTTATACTAAATAAAATCAATTTTATACCAGATTAAATCAATGAATTAGAATGAATCAATCGATCCATTTTTTTTTAAAACTATGTTTAATGGATACTTTTCTTTTAGATCATGATTCTATTTATAAATCAAAATCATGGTTATATTTCGTTTTTTAGACGATGATTCCATGTTCATAAAACTTCTAAAATTCTTTTCCAGTTTTAGATTTTTCAATAATAACTCCTTACCCCCATGGATCTATTCCAAATTAATGAATCATCACAGGAATCTTTATATTTGATTGTTATAGTGTATACCCACTATGTAATGCACACAACACAAAACAGACGGTTCATCATAGAAGGATCATTCGAGTCTTTTTACTCTTTGGAGCATATCAATTAAAATTTCTCTAATTATCCTAATCCGTAAGATAAATTCTTTGATTCTTTAACTTTGATAAAATCGGAATAGTTCCTTTCATTCTTATACTACTACATTTGGATTAAATTTAATTTTTTTTATTGATTCCTTTCAAAAATAATAATAATAATTTGAATAGAAGGTCATATCCTTTTTTTTAATGATTCTTTTTGATTCTTTTTTTTATGTTATTTCGTACTGTATAATTCCTTTGCTTGTGGGATCATTTTCTCACAAGAGGTAAGTAAAAGAAATTATAGAATGGATTGCTACCTATGCCCAGATCTCGGATAAATGGAAATTTTATTGATAAGACCTTTTCAATTGTAGCCAATATCTTATTACGAATAATTCCGACAACTTCAGGAGAAAAAGAGGCATTCACCTATTACAGAGATGGTGCGATTTGATGTTTTTTTTTTTATTTACCGTTTTCAGTCTTCGGAGAAAGATACATTATTCGGGAGAGAAAGAAAAAAAATTATTGAAATAAATCTACGCTTATCGTGAAGGTGAAGTTTGTAAATAAAACAATTCCTTCTGTCGTGTATCCCCGATTAATGCAGCCTCAGATGCTTCAATTGTAGATTCTAGTATTGAGCGAAAGGTTACACCTATGGTATGGGTTAGGTCAATCTTACTCCACTAGTACCAATAGGCAGCATAGGGGAAGAAGCACTACGCCCAGGAATCAACAATATGAAAACTTTGTTATCAAATTTTACCTTTTCTTTATCGGAATCGGGACTAACAAGAATGGTTGGTACAACAAACATCCATCTCGTTCGTATTTTGGATAACCGTATAACCATCGAAGACTGTTGAAGTGACTAATTCCTGGAAATTTAGGGGTGTTAAGAACAAAGAAATTGTTAGAGTTATCATTTTTATCTAGTACCAAGATACTTGATATTAAGAAAAGATCTTTTACAGGAAGGTTGGCTAGAGATTTCTTGTAAAAACACTAGCCCCGTTCGGTTCATAATGAAATAATTTCAATCTTTTTGATTTCATGTATTATTCTCATTATGCACATAAAAAATAAAAAAGGAGGAGCCGTATGAGATGAAAATCTCACGTACGGTTCTGGAACGGAGATTCTTTGAATCGAATGACGACCGTAACGGATGTCGGCTCAATCCGAAGGAAATTATGCGGAAGCTTTACAGAATTATTATGAAGCTATGCGACTAGAAATTGATCCCTATGATAGAAGTTATATACTCTATAACATAGGCCTTATCCACACAAGGAATGGAGAACATACGAAAGCTTTGGAATATTATTTTAGGGCATTAGAACGAAACCCTTTCTTACCACAAGCTTTAAATAATATGGCCGTGATCTGTCATTACGTGCGACTATCTCCACTATAGAAAGAAAAAAAAAGGAAAGAAAGAACAAATCCGCTAATACTAATAACTAATAAATACTAGAAAATAGGCTTTCTACA